GACCTATATATATAAAGATATCCGGTGCGATCCTATGGGTCTAGCTATCGATCTGTATATATATAGATAATGATCCGGCGGGCCTCTTTTAATGAAGTAAAAAAAAAAATACCTTTCCCTTGATCTCATGCCTTAATTTAATAAGGTGGTAAAAGGTGCTAATAAGTCATACAGCATTAATAGATTCGTGGTAAAATCCCTCTATGATACGTTTTATTAGAATTTTTGGCTGATACAATTTTTTGGCCGATACCAATAAAGGGATCAAATGGTATATAGTTTCTTTTGTTGATAGATTGGAGGATTAGAAAGATGACTATTGCTTTCCAATTGGCTGTTTTTGCATTAATTGCTACTTCAGCAATCTTACTGATTAGTGTACCTGTTGTATTTGCTTCTCCTGATGGTTGGTCAAATAACAAAAATGTTGTATTTTCCGGTACATCATTATGGATTGGATTAGTCTTTTTGGTGGGTATCCTTAATTCTCTCATCTCTTGAACCTATTTGTTCTATTTAGATCCAAAAATGAAATGATCCCCTCCTAATTCTTTCATTTTCAGGTTGTGAGACACATTAAAATGAAATATAAGTCCCCAAAATGCAAATAAAGAAAAAAAAATGAAAGGGAGGGGTCAAACAAACTTCTTATATTTAACTATTTAAAAATGAAATTAAAAAAAATATATATATTAATTAAATAATTTTATTATACTATTTATTTATATTTATAATATACTTATTATTTTTAACTATTTAAAAATGAAATTAAAAAAAATATATATATTAATTAAATAATTTTATTATACTATTTATTTATATTTATAATATATTATTATTTATAAATAGTAGAAATTTTCTATAATATTTATAATACTATTTTGATAATAATATTTTTTTGATAATAACATATTATTATAATATTTATTTTATTATTATTAAAATTGAATGATTATAATTTTAAATTTATATATTCTAATTTCACTATATAGTTATTGTTAACTATATATAGTATTTCTATTAGAATAATATCTAATTTTATACAATTCAAATTTGATATTATTCTAATTACTATTAATATTTTTAATAATTTATAAAGAATCTAAATTTATTTTTTATTAAATGAAAATAAATTTTATTAAATGAAAATAAGCATTTTGCAATTACTCTGAAAAACAAAGGAGTATCTGATCTAACTCTGCACAAATATGGCCCATCCATTGTGTATCAAGAACAAGCGGATATAGTTGAATGGTAAAATTTCTCTTTGCCAAGGAGAAGATGCGGGTTCGATTCCCGCTATCCGCCCAGGGTAATGGGTTCATTTTTTTTTTTAATAGGATAAAGAATTAAGTATACTTGACAGTGATAGTAGAGTGGTTCTATCCTCTTCACTTCTATACTATTCCCTTCTTTTCCTCCTGCCCACCCCAAAATAAAAAGAAAAAAATAGTAATTAATTACTAGTTACCGGACTCCATTTTTTGTCAAAAAAAATGTTGCGGAGACGGGATTTGAACCCGTGACCTCAAGGTTATGAGCCTTGCGAGCTACCAAGCTGCTCTACCCCGCGACGAAGAGAGGGACTGGGAACTAATGGACAAAGAAGGATTGAGTACACCCCTTTACCATTACCATATTGGTACAAATAGAATAGCCTATTTATACAGAATGGTAAAGGGGCTCCTCTATGATCATAGAAATGAATATAAAAAATGAAACGATATTTTAATGCTTACCAACTTGACCTTGTTGCTCCAGGCAACAAACATGCATGAACCATTTCACGAAGTATGTGTCCGGATAACCCAAAGTCTCGATAGGTAGCTCTCGGTCTTCCGGTTGAAAAACAACGTCGATGAAGACGTGTAGGTGCACTATTACGCGGTGGGGATTGTAACTTTCCGTGAATTTCCCATTTCTCACTCAACAATGGAACTTTACCTATTTCTTTTTTGGGGGATCGACGAATCAAATGATATTTTTGTTCCAATTTTTGCCTCTTCTTTTCCCTCTGAATTAAACCTTTTCTTGCCATAATGGTTCGGTTCTTCCTATTAGTATCAATGATAAAAGTCGGATCCTAGATGTAGAAATAGTAGAAATATAAGAAGGCGGACCCCCTTCTGCATCGAAAGAAATGATATTATCGAGGATATAACACATAAGAATTAACCAAATTTGCCCGATGTAGAGGCAATCAAGAAAGCCGCGTAAGTGAATATATAACCTACAGAAAAATGGGCTAATCCAACCAATCTTGCTTGCACAATGGAAAGAGCTACTGGTTTATCTCTCCATCGAATTAAATTAGCCAAAGGTGTGCGTTCATGAGCCCATGCTAAAGTTTCAATCAATTCTTGCCAATATCCACGCCAGGAAATTAAGAACATAAATCCAGTAGCCCAAACAAGATGTCCAAATAAGAACATCCACGCCCAAACTGATAAACTATTCATACCAAAAGGGTTATATCCGTTAATAAGTTGTGAAGAGTTTA